TTTCTATTTATATTTTAAAATTCGCAAGAACCTTTCTTGAATTCAATTAGATGTTAACGTAAATGAACCATAACTATGTAGCCCTATTCCTAATAGATTGACCCCAAAATAGCATATCCAAATTATAAGAAAGCCCATAGACGCCACAATTGCGGAAATTTCAACCTGTAAATTTCTATTGGTTCTAGTATGTAAATAAACCGCAAATACGATCCAAGTAATAAATGCCCAAGTTTCCTTTGGGTCCCAATTCCAATAGGACCCCCATGCTTCATTAGCCCATACTGCTCCTGAAAGAATACCTATAGTTAAAAAGAGAAAACCTAGACTAATCACACGATAACTCCAATAATCCAACTGGTGAATCAATTGGGACCTGTAATAATTGTTAGCAGAAAAAAAAGAAGCATTTCCTAAAAAATTGTTTCTTTCATTTATGTATTGTATTTCACCAAAAGAAAGTTCCTCGTTTAGTTTTAATAAAAAAGTATTCCTCTTACAAAAAAAATTTATGTTTTTTCGAAATGTAAGGACCAGAAGTGCTACTGATAATAATGATCCACATAAAAGAGCTGCATAGCCCAATATCATCATACTTACGTGCATTATTAACCACTCGGATTGGAGAGCGGGTACTAATATTGCGGATTGATGTATTTCAGTTAAAAGACCCGAAGTAGCAAAGCCTTGGGTAAAAATAACACTTGACACAGTTATTGTGCTTAAATGGCTTTTTTTTTTTTTGAAATATGGAATTATCTGAATAACTGATAAACTCCAAGAAAGAAAGATTAATGATTCATATAAATCACTTAGTGGGAAATGCCCCGAATAAATCCAACGAGTGACTAATAATACGGTTATACATAAAAAAGTAGCTATCATTCCCTTTTCTGACGAATCATTTAGTTTTATGATTTCATCGATTAATAAAGTTATCAAATGAATTGTAATTACAACGGAAACGATCGAAAAGGAAATATGAGTTAATATATGCTCTAAAGTTGAAAATATCATAAAAATTTTAAAAAGGAGGAATCCTGAAATATAAATCAGGAGTTGAATTCATTCTAGAATTTATAATATATTGTATCTATTTTAGAAGAGAAGGTCTGCCGCCACTCGGACTCGAACCGAGATGCTCTCGCACTGCTTCCTAAGAGCAGCGTGTCTACCGATTTCACCATAGCGGCTTGTTCGAATTCATAATAGCCTATTCATAGTCAATCGTCGAGATTTAAGGAGTCAACTAAATGAAATCTTTTTAGTCAAAATGAAAATGGATGAATAAAACTTTGTTCAAATACAAATTCGAAGGTTCATTATTCATTATTATGGGGTATGGGTTTTATTTACCTTAGTGCTTTGGTGTAGTTTATGCTCTTCTATAATTCAATAGAATCGAACTATTGAAACTATAAACTTCAACCCTCTAGTTATTGATAGAACTATAAAAAATTTCTTTATTCTTTTTCATAAAAGATTTATCATTTATATTATTTCCTAAAAGTTAAAAAATGTATTTTACCAATGAACAAAAAATAAGACCCCCTTTTTTATTATTTATTACTCAAAACTTGCACATTAATTCGGACAAAAAATTCCAGGCTTTTGTCGGTTGGGTTGAAAGAGACATATAAATGGGAAATAAAATGGGAAATATATATATTCTAATAGATTAATTCAGAGAAATTCAGATAAATAAGAAGTCAGAAAGTTACACAAAAAATTTTCAAAATAAATGAATAAATTAATTTCAACGATGTATTAATTTTAACTAAAGATCTCTTTTTTACCCTTCTTCAATATATATATTCATATTTAGAATTATATTTTATAATTTATTTCTATATATATAATATATAGAAAAACGTCGATTATTGTAATTGTGACAAACAGGTTGATGGGGAAAAAAGACTCCCCCATCTCCCAAACAAGAAAATATACTAACAAGGGCTCAAGTTTTGTATCTTGTCTTTATTCTTTTTTCAAAAGCTTTTTATAATTTACTAACCCCTAAACCGAAGAATTATTATTATACATATCCTAATAGCGAAGCGAGTTCTAGTTCATATTGATTAGCCACAAACAATAGGTTTGTTGATTTCCTATTAAGAATGAAATGGGCCTATTTTTCTATTCGGATTATTCCAATGTTTTATTTTATGACTTTTTTTGTCGCACAAAAAAAGTTTTTGAGTTTCCGGTAGAAAGAGATTTACCTAATGACAACGCTTTTAAGGCTGCCCAATATCCCTTCCCTTTCCAAATATTTTTACGAATACGCTTTTTTGATATAGAAGTACGTTTTTTTGGAACTGCCATTTAAAAATTAAGAGGTTACTTGTTGTTATAGTTGGATGTGAAAGACATCTATTGATCAAAACGAATATATTCATTATCTAGTTATTTTCTAGAGAATAATTAGATAATATATTATAATATATATTATCTAGAGAAAACAAAAAAAAATATATATATATATATATATAGATAAAAAATATGCGAAAATAGTACAAAATCTTACTATAAAAATATAATATAATTTTTTTTTCGACATAAAATAGACCGAAGGATTTAAGAACCCTTTAAGAACCCATTGCCTAATGAAAAGCCTAATGAAAACTTTAATTTTTTCTATTAATTGGTCAAACTTGAGTAAAGAATACTTCGAAATTCCATTTTAAAATTCGAATCAAACTAGTAATTAAAGTAATGAATCTGTTCAAAGATACACGTTTTGTTAAAAAAATCTTCGTTATTTTTTTATTAAATTTGATTTTATTTTACCCCCTTTTGATAATTACCCCCTTTTTTGATAAATATAAATGATAAATATAAAAATAAATCTTATAGAAAATATAAAATGTTAGATATTATAGCGTTTCCTATAAATGTTTTTTTATTGAAACGGAAACTAATCAATCAGTTTCATACTGAAACTAGTTAATGATTTGGAACAAACTGACTAAAAAGCGAGATTTGTACAAAAATTGTACCTTAGTTAATCCTATGATTCATATCGATTCATATCAGATTTCTTTTTAGTGTAATTCTTTATCATTACTTTATGAATATAAAGTGATTTAATAATCATGAAATTTTGTATTTTCGTTATTTTAAGAAAAATATTAGTTAATATTAATAACTAAATTTGTATAAACAAATCTTAGTTAATAACTAAATTCGCTTTTTATGAGCAAGTAGGTCATATCATTTGCCCAATTGTAACTTCTTTATTTTAATATTTAATTTGGAAAGACCCAGATAATATATAAAATTCGAAAAATATCTTTAAGTTAGTACATCTCTTGATTTTTTTATTGACTCCTTTTGTTTTGAAATTGTTTGAAATTGAAAGGGGGTAGGATCCGGTAAATCGGAAACAATCAATTAAGAATAAAAAACTTTTTTATGGAACAGACATATAAATATTCGTGGATAATACCTTTCCTTCCACTTCCAGTTCCTATGTTAATAGGAGCGGGACTTCTTCTTTTTCCGTCGGCAACAAAAAGTCTTCGCCGTATGTGGGCTTTTCAAAGTGTTTTTTTGTTAAGTATAGTCATGATTTTTTCGATCAATCTGTTTATTCAGCAAATAAATGGCAGTTCTATCTATCAATATGTATGGTCTTGGATCATTAATAATGATTTTTCTTTAGAATTCGGTTACTTGATCGACCCGCTTACTTCTATTATGTCAATATTAATCACTACCATTGGAATTATGGTTCTTATTTATAGTGATAATTACATGTCGTATGATCAAGGATATTTGAGATTTTTTGCTTATATGAGTTTTTTCAGTACTTCTATGTTAGGATTAGTTACTAGTTCTAATTTGATACAAATTTATATTTTTTGGGAATTGGTAGGAATGTGTTCATATCTATTAATAGGGTTTTGGTTCACACGGCCTGTTGCTGCAAATGCTTGCCAAAAGGCATTTGTAACTAATCGCGTTGGGGATTTTGGTTTATTATTAGGAATTTTAGGTTTTTATTGGATAACAGGGAGTTTCGAATTTCGAGATTTATTCAAAATATTCAATAACTTGATTTCTAATAATCATAATGAAGTCAATTTTTTATTTGTTACTTTCTGTGCCGTTCTATTATTTTCCGGTGCGGTTGCTAAATCTGCACAATTTCCCCTTCATGTATGGTTACCGGATGCCATGGAGGGGCCTACTCCTATTTCGGCTCTTATACATGCTGCTACTATGGTAGCTGCGGGCATTTTTCTTGTAGCTCGGCTTATTCCTCTTTTCATAGTCATCCCTCACATAATGAATTTCATCTCTTTGGTAGGAGTAATAACAATATTATTCGGGGCTACTTTTGCCCTTGCTCAAAAAGACATTAAGAGAGGTTTAGCCTATTCCACAATGTCTCAATTGGGTTATATGATGTTAGCTCTAGGTATGGGGTCTTATCGAAGTGCTTTATTTCATTTGATTACTCATGCTTATTCGAAAGCATTATTATTTTTAGGATCCGGATCCGTTATTCATTCAATGGAAACTCTTGTTGGATATTCTCCAAATAAAAGTCAGAATATGGTTTATATGGGGGGTTTAACAAAACATATCCCAATTACCAAAACCGCTTTTTTATTAGGTACACTTTCTCTTTGTGGTATTCCGCCTCTTGCTTGTTTTTGGTCCAAAGATGAAATTCTTAATGATACTTGGTTGTATTCACCAATTTTCGCAATAATAGCTTGGTTTACAGCGGGATTAACCGCATTTTATATGTTTCGAATCTATTTACTTACTTTTGAAGGACATTTAAACGTTCATTTTCAAAATTATAGTGGCAAAAAGAATACTCCCTTATATTCAATATCTCTATGGGGTAAAGAAGATTCAAAAAGAATTAACAAAAATTTTCGTTTATTAACGTTATTAACAATGAAAAATCATGATATTTTTTCTTTTTTTTCAAAAAAAACGTATCTAATTGATCAGAATGCAAGAAACATCACACAACCTTTTAT